AAAAGGGGAGAAAACCCCCAATAAGTAGTTCAAATCATTTTATCGATATGAGTGTTCTATATTGATAAAATCTTTATTTTGAAACCATCTCTATATTAACATAGTGGTAGAAAGAGTACCATGCTGTGTCTGGACTTCAAACAGTTTAGCTTTAACCATGTTTATGGTCCCACATTATTGGTTGATAGAGAATCAAAGTGGATTTTCCAATAAATTACGAAATGCTATAGTTCTTACATATGATTTCTGAATTTATTCAGAAGTAATTCGCGAGATCATGCACTCTTCTTTCTTAGGTATAACTTTCCTAGTTATAACAGAAAAAGTACATCTGGTTGGATCCAGCCTATTCTTGAAATAAACAACTCGCACACACTCCCTTTCCAAAAAAGATCAAGACCCCAAGTACTACACTTAGATTTATTAGATTTGTTGCTAAAATATCGGTATTAAACCCGAAACTCCCGGCGGATGGCCAGTGGCCCAAAGAAACGAAAGAATCGGTTACATTTTTCATATGATCTCCTCGTATAGATAGACTAAAAAATCGAACAGAGTTCTTTTTGTATTACTTTGCCCTCTTTTTATATATATATTTTTCTAGTTTCCTATTTTCTAAATCCAATCAAAAATCTATTCGATTGAGAAATCATGAATTACCTCCTTGGTTGCAACCCCTCTTAAAAACTAAAAAGGGCCTACGAACACGAACGGGAAGGATGAAAGCGAGTTGGTATGCTAATTCCTCATCTGCAAATCAGCCCTTCCCGTGGGTTATTTTCTCAACGAATAAGTAATTCTAGGAATGAAATCCTTATATAATTCGAAAAAGCAAAGCACAAGTCCAAGGCAATAAAATATGAAAAATCAAAAATTTTCATATTTCTAAGATTAAACAAAAGGATTAGCAAATAAAAGTGCTAATGCTACAACCAGGCCATAAATTGTTAAAGCTTCCATAAAAGCTAGACTAAGCAATAAAGTACCTCGTATTTTTCCCTCCGCCTCGGGCTGTCTCGCGATACCTTCTACAGCTTGACCCGCAGCAGTACCTTGACCAACTCCAGGTCCAATAGAAGCAAGCCCTACAGCCAATCCAGCAGCAATAACGGAAGCGGCAGAAATCAGTGGATTCATGATAAGTTCCTCGTACCAAAAAAAAAATGGTTAATGATACATTCAACCAATGAACTATGACTTAATTATTCCATTGCTACGATTCATCCAGTCGAAGTAACTACGAACTTCGAATTCAAGTAATAACATTCTTGAATCATCAAAATTATTTTGATAGCTCTTTTTTATTTAGTTTCTCTCGAGAAAGTCTTTGTGAATCCATACAACTTTAGTTTTTCCGTTTCTTTGTCCCGAATCGCTCTTTGAATTCTTCGGAATTATTCGATTTTTTATTGACTTCATCCGTTTATTCATTCAACTCACAGTCACAGATGAGACAGAAGGACTTCTATAGAATCCCCATCTACATTCACATTCGATTAGTAGGGCAAATTAGATATATCTTTAGCTCGTATATAACTAGTCAATATCTAATATCACATATACATGTCTTTCTTCCACAATGTAAACCAACTCTTCCTTCATCTTCAATTCAATTTGATAAGGATACGTCTAACCCTTGACAAGAGTTAACTTATAGCCATTCAATTCCATATACCTAGTTCGACCTCCCCTCTACGAACCGTTTATGAATCCCCTTTTTTATTTTTTATAAATTATCCTTTCCCCCTTCTTTATCATTTTTATCATTATCCTGCAACCTAAATTGATAAGATAATCAATGGATAAATTGATTGGGCCGAATCGTTGCATAGAAATTGATTTGATTGATCTAAGTTCATACAATTTATTATTTATTAATATTTTCGTTTGGTCAATCGTTGAATAAAATCACCTGAAAAGGGGAATCATTCTATAGATATAGAACATCCTTTTTTTATTTAATAACACGTCGTAATACCACAAGACTTCTTCGTCAAATTACGGCTCCGAATAGTTAATATTCGGATTCGATGACCAATCTAAACCGAATATTCATTGAGGAGAAGGTATGATTATGATATAAATGGACCAAACGGTAATTTTAGGAAAAAGATCTTTGAGATCTCTTTCCTTTTTTTTTCAATTCTCTACTCTAATATCAATATTGTAATTTTTATTGTAATCTTTTTTTTCTATTACTTTTCTATTACTCTAGATCGTATATAGTATAGTTGTATATTTTGATTCCCTAAGTCAATTTTTTTTAGCCACGCACACATTGCCTTAGGTTAAACTAAAAAAAAAGACTATTTAGAAAACTAGTCAATGGTGGCCCTCCATGGATTCACCTATATAAGCCGCGGCTAAAGTTGCAAAAATAAGAGCTTGAATACCACTTGTAAATAATCCAAGGAACATGACGGGGATAGGAACCACTGAAGGTACTAAAGAAACAAGAACAACAACTACTAATTCATCGGCTAATATATTTCCGAAAAGT